TGAATATTATCCTGTTAACGTATTGTTCACATATTTTGATTTTACTTATGGACGACCTCACGCGGGCTGTTGTTCAATTCTACGACTCCGGTGGGAGCTAGGGCGGAATGAATGGTGGGTTTAATCCACCACCAGCGCCTGATAAATCTACTATTTTTGTAGATGCTCCTTCGCACGAGGAACAGAGGTCAGCGGGGCCTGCGCTTCAAGCTAATCCAGTAGCTTCCCGGGGGGAGGAAGCTGATCCATCTAATCGGACTCCACCTTTCAGGCCCTTTCCGTATCAAGATGATGAGGTAATTGGTGGGGATTGTGTTAACAACATAGAACGCCGTTTTGTGGAACGCCTAAAGGCGAAAAACCCTTCCCCCTCGTTAGAGGATTACCGGCTCGCCCGTATTCAAGCCGAGGACCAATTCGAGGTCCAAGTGGAGATCATCCGAACTATGGCAGCTCTTGATCCCAAAGGCGATTGGGTTAGACGGGGGTCTCTGGCCCTCAAGAATTCCCGTACCGCCACAGGAGAAGAGCTCTTGGAGAGAATTCTATCTTGGAGGATATTAATAGGGGCGGAGTCGAATCCCGGGCTTTTTATGATTTGAAGAAGAGAGTCTTCCGAAAATAAGATGAGGATTTGGCGGATCGCTTCAGCGTATCATGATACTTTTCTTTTTCGGAGAGCCCGGTTCCAACTGTTGCTTGTGTTCTTCTTCTTTTTGTCCCTTCGCGGGGTGGTTTTAGTTTCATTCTTACTACTATCTTTTTGAAGCAGATAGTTCACAGTGCTCATTCTATAGATACTGGAAAAGCCAACTCATGTTTCCACTCCATTTTCATTACGAAGATGTATCGCGTCAGGATCCGTTGCTCAAACCGAATCACGCCAACGTTATGGAAGTTCCTGGATCGTGTGAAATAAGAGTAGTACCAAAGGCAGCACCTTCTGATTTCATAATAAAAAATGGAAAATTGGCTATGGAGATTCCGCGCGGTCAGAAATTCATACAGACACAAGGGGGTTCGACAGGAAAGTCGTTTCGATCCAATCCATTCTTGAGGTCAAATAAAGACAAAGGATATGTCAGTGACCTAGCACGACAAAGCACTCTCCGAGGGCATGGAATGTATAATTTTTCGGTCAGAATCTCGACAGTAATGTCTCTGTTAGATTCTCCGGTCGAAATACGGGAAAACTCCATTCAATTCTCGATGGAAACGGAGTTTTGCGAATTCTCCCCGGAACTGGAAGATCATTTCGAGATCTTCGAACATATTCGAGGGTTCAATGTGACTATTGTCACTTCGGCCAACACACAAGATGAGACTTTACCACCGTGGAGCGGCTTTTTGCAAAAAGATGAGGGGGAAACTCAGTAAGATGTCGGAGAAGCGAAATATACGAGATCACAAACGTAGATTGCTCGCGGCTAAATATGAATTGAGACGAAAGCTTTATAAAGCCTTTTGTAAAGATCCCGATCTTCCTAGTGATATGCGGGACAAACATCGTTATAAGTTGTCCAAGTTGCCAAGAAATAGTTCCTTTGCACGAGTAAGAAACCGATGTATTTCCACGGGTCGCCCTCGTTCCGTATATGAGTTCTTTCGAATTTCTCGTATCGTTTTTCGTGGATTAGCATCTCGAGGTCCTTTGATGGGCATAAAGAAATCGTCTTGGTAGCAACTTTCTTTTCTGACAAAATCAACCAAGCCTAACCGGTCACGACATGTTGTTGATATTGATTGAGTTGGAGTGACTTTCGCTGACTGAATCCATCCATAAACCTAGACCCCCTCTGAGATTTCTCAACGAGTCAACGATAAAAAAGGGATCAAAATAGAGGATCCCAAAGACATAAAGCGGGCCGTAGACCTCTACTTCACAGAAACCATGGAAAAGGACCCGGTCGAGCGCTTAAACGCGCCTATCGAACCCTACCGGATAGCAACCTTTGGCATGAAATATTGAAAGAAAGAAACAGGGGGGTTGACTGATAAAGATGGACAGTAACGATTGCGTAATATCCATTTTTCGGCCTCGTCATCGACCAATTGCTCGGAAATTATCAGCTATATGGGGGGCTTGGGTGGTGAGCAAAAACAATTGATCAAGAAGTTGGTCAACTTTCGCATGAAAGAAGGTAAAAGAACGAGAGTTCGTGCTATTGTTTATCAAACTTTTCATCGCCCAGCTCGAACTGAACGCGATGTAATCAAACTTATGGTTGACGCCGTAGAGAATATAAAGCCCATATGCGAAGTGGAAAAAGTAAGAGTAGCAGGTACTCTTTATGATGTCCCTGGGATTGTAGCCAGGGATCGTCAACAAACCTTAGCTATTCGTTGGATCCTTGAAGCAGCTTTCAAACGACGTATAAGCTACAGGATAAGCTTAGAGAAATGTTCATTTGCTGAGATACTGGATGCTTACCGAAAGAGGGGAATTGCACGTAAGAAAAGGGAGAATCTTCATGAACTGGCTTCCACCAATCGAAGTTTCGCGCATTTCAGATGGTGGTAAAGTGAGACAACAGAAATAGTGATTCCTCTCAGTAAGATAGGCACTTCCAGGCCCCTTTCCTTTTTGTTTGAATCTTCATATATAAAAAATTCCTAATACTCCTCCCTTCATTCATTGAGTTGGAGGAATCCATAGGGGGTATTTCACATACCGTTATGCATTGAATGAAAGAACCTTTCTTTGTATGACTTCTCTTTTGCTTCAGGTCGAATGAATACGAAAGGGAGATTTGATTATTGGATTTCTCTATGAATGGAAAAGTACTCCTACCTTCGTCTCCCCCTTTAGACTTAAACCAATGTCGGTCTCTAGTTACTATGCTAGAGGGATGCATCTTTAGAGGAAAAAGAAGGAATAATAGATTCCCTATCTCATAAATGAACATAACACTACTCAATTTCCCATGTGATAGTGAAAGACAACATTGTCCCTAGAACGGAAAAATAGAATTGGAATCTTCTATTTGACTTACTACGGGCATCACATGATTACATAGTATATGGAGATCTCAGTCAGCTCCCCCACCAATGAGCGGTGGTGCTTCTGTTCCAACTGGACTGGGTACAGTCAGGTGCTAACCCATTGGACGCATGAGCCAATGTTCTACACACAGAAGAAGACTGCACAAGGCTTTTAAATGATAAATTAACCATGATAAAATCTTATCACATGCAGGGGACTGCTATAAAAATCCCATTTCTGTTGAAGAAAGGTAGATTATTTTGCTCATTTCAGGATAGTGGTCGTAGGTCAATGATGCGCTCTTTATCTCGTAATTCGCACTTGTTGTATTCTTTTATAATCTTTTTATTCTTGTTCGGTCTATGCTATTTTATTTCTATCTATTTAGGAAAAGTTGAATTATTTTATGTATTGCGTAATAGAATGGAGTTATTGATAATGGGGCACGCACTTTATATGTTATGCCTAAAACTGGGTTTGCCCAAAGCAATTGCTTCTTTCGCGAGGGAAAGCGTGTGGACAACCCCCTTTTAAGAAGATATATTAGTTACCATTAAGGGGGGTTGAGCATTACTACTTGCAAGTTCCAGAGAATGGCGAAAAAGTAGTCTCCCCTTCGCAGTTTGCATTGAGAATGATCTTGAAGCCTTCCAATAGAGTAAGAGATCGTACTCCGTTTCCTTAGTACCACGGCCAGCCAGCATCACCCCCCCTCCTAAGCCCGAGGACAATCTCTCAAATACACATTAAGATGTTGACCCGTTTTTCTTTTCTTTGCTGATTCCTCTCAATTCAATTTTCCATGTTGCACTAAGTTACTTACGGATGTATGCATGCAGTCCGGGAACACTTTGGGGTGAACACCCATCCGAACAAGTAGGGTCAATAGTTCAGCATTTAGGCCGTAACATTTAGCAACAAAAAAATCTTTAACCTAACAAGTGCTCTCCGAACCAAGCTAGAGAGTCTCCTATCACTAGGCTCACCAACCAACCTTACCTTTCATTCTTATTATTCCTACCGGATATCAAAACCATAAGGATTGTTTCCAGCCATGAGTTTCCATATGACATAAGCGCTCTTGGGTGGGGTGGGCCACCATTCGCCAGGTCTTTGAGTTCCCGTCGTACCACGTGGTTGGTGCACTAGGCTGATCGAGACTCGACTTTTCGGATCTGGCACCTGCGCCCGGCCCGGTCTGCCAGCTCTTAGTGGCTCTACATCCGGTCGTGCGTGGTATGTTCGCGATGCGGTTCCATTTGTACGAATCGCACCTTTGGGCTGGGCCATTCTTTTGAAAGGGGCCCAATTTGATGATGGTCGACGTGGCGATAGGCTTCGCTTCTACGACTGCCTTCCCAGCCGTTGCAAACACTGAGCGAGAACGGTAAGGGGCGCACAAACAATGTCGTTGCGCGGGGATGCGATTCGCCAAGCTGGGGCAAACAAAGCCGCCCGGCCCTACCGGATTAGGCTTTCCGTGAAGGATCGAAAGGAGACCCGGGAAAGAAAGAGCTATGCTATTGACCGACTCTTTCGTAGTGACTTCGAATCAACCCCCCTCTTCTCATTTTGTTTGAGGCGGGCCAAATAGAGAATGAAATGCAGAAAGTTGTCAGACCTTTTTTTTGGTTTAAGGGCTGCTCGCCCCCATGCCCCAATATTATATCGTACCAAAGGCTTTCGGGGCTTACACTTCCCTATTACACGACCTAAAAAAAGGCTTTCAGTAGCGCCCTTAGAATCTAAGCCTTTTGGGGCGCCAGTAGTTGTAGCTGTGGCCACACCAACCCTTTCGTTCTTATCGCTCCGGGTTCCTGACCTCCGGGCGGTACAAAGTACACTTCTTCCGTAGAGGCAGGTAGTAACCGGTTCTTCCGGCAATTGCACCGGACTAGGCGGGGAGCCGAGCTTTCTTATCTATCAATGGAAAGATCTCCGTGCGTGGCGTGGGAATCCTAGAAAAGATCGATTGAGACGGTCCCACGAAGATCTCTACGTACTTGTCCAGTCCAGGACAACTGAGATCTTCCGGTCTGCGTGCGTGGGAGCAGCTCAAACAAAGAAGAGTCTGGTCCGGTCTGAATTCAGGCACGGCCCCCCCGTCTGCTGCTAGGTCCGGGAATGGCGCCAGGCGAGGAAAGATTTCATATATGCCCCGCCGCTCTGCTGCGGCCGGCCCCCGGACTATGCAAAAGAATCGAGGAAAAAAACCATAGTGGTTCCCCCGGTGATTGACCGAACAAATAGGCCGTTATCTATGCCCCTTAATGAATTGAATGGTCCTTCGACCTTCGTTTGATTCCGACGGCCGGCATGAGACCCGCCAACTATTACTACGAAAAAAGCCCTGCCCTTTTCCTTCGCTACTAGGAGAGTAAGCAAGCTTCCCCCTTGAAGCTGGTCCCGTTCCTCCGACTCACTATGTTCGTCCCTTGCTTGCTTAGCGCCGGACCTTGAGTCGAATTGATCGTGTCATGTGCAACGTCCATCAATGATGGTTCATTAATGTCCATGGATTTAGACTCCTTCCCCCTTCCCAACTACGAATAAGATCGAGAGGGGTGTTAACCAAACCAAGAACGGAAACGGAAGCCTTTCGATTCACTTCCCATTCTCTCTTAAATAAAGCTAAAAAAAGCCCTGGGCGGGTCTTTCCCTGTTGTTCTGTTCCCGCTACGAGAAAGACGCACGGAAGAGGTATGCGCCCAGCGCGCTACGGATCCGTTGAGAGTTTCTGTTGTCTTGGTAGGGAACTCTGTACGATCTTTTCCCCTATTGTATTGAATCAATAAAAAAAGAGTTTAAACATCCCCTTGTTTGATCCAATATTGACCGGGGACGAGCTCCGACTTCCATAGGTCCTTGGTTTGACCTCCTAATGAGAGTTGAGGTCCTTGCTTTTAAGAAAGCGGAGCGGGGCCAATTTATCGTACTTGCTCAGCGGTCAGCCCCCATTCGAATTACGTTAGGGGGTCTTTCGCTTTTGCCAGATCTAGAGAGATACTACGAGTCCTCCGCCCCAGATTCCATCGCCGCGGCCATCTGGTTCACCGGTACTACCAAAAAGTCTCATGCTTACGTTACTGTTACTGATGGTTTTATTCTCTTGGACCACGAAGACCTCGGTCGTGCTTCTGGTTTCCATTCCCATCATCATATTGATGATAAATCTCCTCGTGCTCTGCCATAAGAACTTGGAGTCCGTATCATGGTGAAGGTAAGGTAACGCTGCGATTCTTGCTCAAAAAACAGACCGAACGCGTTCGAGTTATTGGCTCGTCCAACCCGGCAGCATTCATGAGTCGCTCGTTCAACTGTCCCTCGGAGACACGGTCGAGAAGTACCATGCACGGTTGCCCTCCGTCCTTTCTTTTTCTCGGTCTCACCCAGCAAGATACGGCTCAGCCAAAAAACGTGCCCCTGCGCGAGCCTTCTTTTTTTAGTAAAGTAAAGCTTCCCCTTTGAAGCTGGTCCCGTTCCTCCGACTCACTACGTTCGTCCCCCGCTTGCTCCCTAAAGACTAAAGAAATGGATCAAAAAAAGGGAGGACTTCTGCAACGGGCTACGCCACCCAAACCAACTGAGGGAAGTCGCATCCGTCCCATCGCAAGCACCTACAATGTCATGATCACATTGGTTTACCCTTTTTTCTTTGGTAGTTTAACGGACGGTCGCCCCTCCAACAATAAAAGGTATAAATATGGAAACTTCTCTGCCATTTGGATCGGAGAATTTATGGAGGAAATCGGGTTTTAAATTTCCAGAAACCGAACGATTATATAGCCAAAGAGAATACGCGGCGCCTAAAATCATCCCAAGCGCTGCTAATGTGGCTATTAAGCTATTTTTTTGGAAAGCTCCTACTAAGATGAGAAATTCCCCGATAAAGCTGCTAGTACCAGGTGAACTCATATTGGCCAAAGTGGAAGAGAAGAAAATGGTAGAGAGATTCGGCATGGTGCTCACTGAACCTCCGTAATATCTAACAAGTCGAGTCTTATGTCGGTCATATAGAACACCAACACATAGAAAAAGGGCTGAAGAAACCAGTCCATGACTTGACATCGGTAGAATGCTACCTCCAATTCCCTGTATGTTCGATAGAGCCAAAGATTCCCCCCACTGATCGGGGTACGCCGATTACCCCTCGAACCGTACAAGATAGTTACCACCTATCATACGGCTTTCAAACTTCACTTCTTTTTCTGGTCGTGGAGCTCTGTCGATCGATGGTAGTATAAGAGATCTTTAACCCCCCGCAATTTATTACATAAAGGTTCTTGCTTCCTACCCATAGTTAGCGTGTATCCCCCCGGTCATACTTGAGTATCACATCGTAGACCCCCACCCCAACTCTATCTTCCTTATCAGTGAACCGGAACATAGTGCATAGGTACTCTTCGATGCAGCGGGGACGAGACGACGTGACATACTACGATCGCGTACAGATCGCTTCGCTCACCCCTTCGGCTCGGCAATATGGAACCTCTCAACAGCTCCCGTTCTTTTATGGGGTCTTATCGTAACTCTTCGCTTCGCTCACCCCTCCCCTCCATAAGACCTATATATCTTTCCCCCTCGAAAAAGAGAAAGAAGAGAAGAAAGGATTAATTCTCTTCTTTCATGTGAACGGCCCTATCTTGTATCGAAAGGGTTTTCGTGCTATACACCACGTTGAGAATCCTATGTACCGTACCATTTTTGTACCTCGAAAGGTCCTTATGATGCTACGGACGGCTGTCCGAAGTGCAAGAGGTAAACTCGAACTCGGATAGGGTAGGATTGTGCGTGCCGGGCCCTTCGGGTGTCATATTTTGGCCGAGTTTGCCCCCGGCCCCTATGTTACGCGGCCGTAATATTTTGTTACGTTCCACCGCTGTTACGCCAGAAATATAAGGTTCCACACGAGCTTCCGTTCTGCGGCGTGGTGGCAGGACCGCTAGGGGATTGGCTCGGGGTGTAGATAGGGTAAAATCAGCAGGGGTCATGCAAATACATAGGCCTCTTCCCTTCTCTTTTGGATGAATGGGGTGGTTTAGAAGGTCCGATCTACGGTCCCTCGGAGCGAAGGGTTAGGCAGGTAGTACGGGCCCTCTGACTTCCAGCTATGTGCTGTGCGGCTCCCGCGAAGCGAATGAAGGGAAGCTGAAAAACGGAAAGATAGCTAGCTCTAGCTAGAACTCTTCGCTCTGAAACAACAAAGAGAAAAGGCCTCGAAAAGAGCGTAGAAGGTAAGACCATTACAAGGTGTCTTCAACCCCCCAGTTCACTAATCCGGGAAGTGCTCTTTAATAAGGGATTGCAGGCGAGCAGGGTTTTGGACTGCTTCGTTCCAGCTCCGGAGGTTGTCAGGATCCATATCTGCTCCTATTTCCAAATCCCCCATTATGTTCTTTGCCCCCTGGGCGTAGACCTGCTGCTGCTCGGGAAAGCGTGTGGACAACCCCCTTTTCCAAGGAGCTCGTTCACAATGTTGGCGAACAAGCTCTTTGATTTGTGCGTGTATCGACCGGAGAAGTTCTTCCTTTTGGTGAACTTCCGCCGGTGCTGGCGCCTCTTGAGCCGCCCCCTGTTCTGGCTCTTCTACTTCCGGAAATAGATCACCAATTACAGGCCCTTGCTGGTGTCCTATTGGTGGCGCTGCCTGGTCATCCACCATCGGTGGCGCCAGGGTAAGATCCAAATTAAGGTCTTTTCTTTCCATAAATAGCAGCTCGGTGACGCCCCCCTGCGTATCCGAATCAGCTTCCCCCGCCCCGCCGGAGTTCATCATCATATTGCCAATGGATGATGCCCCCGCGGGATCCTGCATGTGCAAGCTGGAACCTACTACCGAACCGACGATAGAAAGAAGAACGAAAATGGGAATCTCCAAACCAAAGAGCCGAAAAATAGCACGTAACCCGTGGAGGAAAAAAGAACCTTTTAGTTTACAAAGAATTAGGTCGGGATTCAAACCAATCAAATCAAAAAAGAGATAGGCAGAGAACATAACCGGTGTAAGGATAATGAAAGAAATGATTAAGTGGCGTAATGAAGACTTAAGATGAGGAGATAATGGGCGAAGGATATTCATTTTCGCATGTTAGGTTTATGTTCATTCGCTCTGTTCGCAGAGCGGTATACCGAAAAAAAAAGCCCTTATTCGGATTCGAACCGATGACTTAAGCCTAATTATCAAGGGCAAGAGCGTGACTCTGATTTTGGACGCGCTGAGTTATTTAAGCAATTCTTTATATTTTGATTCTATGTTATTTTCTTTCTTTTTTCTTTTCGACTTTGTACTAAGCAGGTACACGGAACAAAAACATAATCTTTGAAAAAAAACGAAAAGCAAACCCGAAAACGAAAGGGGAACCTTCTCTAGCAAGCAAGTAGACTTTTCTCTGAGCCCCAGGGTAGCAAAGCTAGCTCTTCGTATCATTGGCATTGGGCAGGTTCACCTGGCTACACAACAACTGTGACTCTAGCAGAGGATCTAGTTCCACACCAATCTTTATCTTATATAAGATAATATATAAAGTGACTTAGCGTACCTACAATCGCTTGCTTGATTGCCCTCAAGCTTTAGCTACTTACTCGGGAACTAGCTTCGCACCTCACCCCGTGAACTCAAAGGTGCGTAGCTTGCTTGTTAAAGGGGTGTTTCCGTTCCTCCGGTGTGGGATAGTTTTTCCCTAGTCCGGTCCTATAAGAATAGTTCTCTAGACATCAACTCATGGTACTCCCCGGGCCCCTAACAACAGAACTCCTAGGTTAGCTACAGCAGTTCTGGCATCAGCTTCTCGAGGGAAATCCGGCCTAAAAGAACCTCTTTCGTCATTCTAAAGTGGCATTTTAGCTCCTTTTCGTGAAACAGATCGGAGATCAGGTCTTATCGATTCATACGATTTTCATACGTCTTTTTCCCACATTAATAAGTATCCGTTCTCCCTTAAAGTCCTTTATGGACGGGAATAGAGCAGTTAGGAGCGTAGCCATGAACGGAGTGGAACGCTTGAGTTCGCTTTCCTCTAACAAGCAAGTTCGCTTCCCCGTAGGCTGGTAAACTATGGAGTTGAACTGGAACTCAAGAACGAGAGAAGTCCCGATCAGGCCCGAAGGAATAAAGCAAGCTATGAAAGAGACATATGGAAGATTGCGAAGCCAGCTCTAAGATGGGAGGTGAAGCTGTTCAATCTTCTATTATTAATACTATAATTAATACTATATAATATACTATATGAATTAACTACTTTAAATAACTCTTATAAGTATATATTTAATGTATTAATATATGAATTATAT